GAAGAAAATGAGTTTCTTGAAATTTTTAATTTCGAATCGTATTGCTACGAAAAGGAATATTAAAGTTAAAAAACCACCTAATCATTCGAATCTTTGTTGCGGAGTCGATAAATAATACGTCCTCTGCTTGAATCATAACGACTTACTTCAATTTTGACTCTATCTCCTGGCAGTATCCGTATAAAACTACGTCGGATCTTTCCTGAAACATAACCTAAAATAAGATCCTCATTATCTAAACGAACCCGGAACATACCATTGGGAAGCGATTCAGTAATGAAACCCTCATGAATCCATTTTTGTTCTTTCATTCCGGGTAAACCTCCTTAAAGTATTAACTAATGTAGGAGGAACAATATTATATACTTCGCATTTTTTTTTTAGTTTTTTTTTCACAACAAATAGGAAGTTTCGTATCCAATGCGAATATAAGAAGGATTACCATATATAACACAAAATTTTTCCGCCTATTCCTTTTAGTCGAGCCTCTCGGTCTGTCATTATACCTTTAGAAGTGGAAAGAATTACAATTCCCATTCCGCCTAAAATTCTAGGAATTCTTTGATAGTTAGAATAGATTAGTAAACCAGGTCGGCTAATCCGTTTTAAATTTAAAAGATTTCTATAGGGCCCTTTTCTATTTCGTCTATGTCGCAGGGTTGAAACCAAAAAATATTTGTCGCTTTCTCGATGTTTCCTCACATTTTCGATAAAACCTTCTCGTAAAAGTATTTTAACAATGTTTTCAGTGATATTAGCAGATGCTATTCGAAGGACTCTTTTTCTATCCATATCAGCATTGCGTATAGAGGTTAATATGTCAGCAATAGTGTCCTTACTCATAATGGAGTCAAATTCTTGTTGCCCAAAAATTTTGATATAATCAACATGTTTTTTGCTTTTTTTTTACTTATTTTATTTGTTTATGAATAAAAATTATATTATTAAATTAAAAGTATATGCGTAAAACACAATCTACTAAATTAATTTGAATCTATTTCTTTGCTAATACCCTACTATAACTATATCATAGTCTCATCTTATATTTTAAGACTATTATAATAACTCGGGCGCCAATGAAACTATTTTAGTAAAATTTAAATGTCTCAATTCCCGGGCGATCGCACCAAAAATGCGAGTTCCTTTAGGATTTCCTTCTTGATCAATGACAACTGCGGCATTGTCATCATATCGTATTATCATATCGTTGTCACGTTTCAGTTCCTTGCGGGTACGTACAATTACAGCTCTGACCACTTCTGATCTTTCTAGGGGCATGTTTGGTACTACTTCTTTAATCACAGCAACAATAACGTCACCAATATAAGCATATCGACGATTACTAGCTCCTATGATTCGAATACACATCAATTCTCGAGCCCCGCTGTTATCTGCTACATTCAAATGTGTCTGGGGTTGAATCATTTTTTTATTTGTTGTTTCAATGTAAAAAAAAAAAAGAAAGAAATATTCTTTATCAAAAGAAAAAAAGAAACCTTGCCTTTTTCATTCCCAGGCTCTTGGTTCTACATTCTTATCCCAAAATAATAAATTGAGTTTTGATAGGCATTTTGGACGCTGCTATTGAAATTGCTTTTCTGGCTATATTTTCTGCGACTCCGTCCATTTCATAAAGTATTCGACCTGGTTTAACAACAGCCACCCAATATTCAGGAGAGCCCTTACCCGAACCCATACGTGTTTCTGTGGGTCTTACTGTAACCGGTTTGTCGGGAAATATACGTACCCATATTTTTCCACCACGACGTGCATTTCGTGTCGTTGCCCGACGCCCCGCTTCTATTTGTCTAGATGTGATCCAAGCGGGTTCAAGCGCTTGAAGAGCATATTTACCGAAACTAATATGGTTACCCCGATAAGACATTCCCTTCATTCGTCCTCTATGTTGTTTACGGAATCTGGTTCTTTTGGGGTTATAGTTGATGGTTGTTTCTGAATTGCATCTCTACTACAGAACCGGACGTGAGAGTTTCGTCTCATCCAGCTCCTCACGAATAAAAGGATTCAAAATATTTAATTTGAATTGAAATATGTTTAATGACCAGTAGATGAAATTGTGAGATTCTTTGATATTTCATCTAATCTATGATATTTCATCTAATCTATTAGTCATTTGTATATACCTTGTTTAGGTATTTTGGATATATAACTAAACATATTAAATATATATTTCTATATTATTTTTTATTTTTATCAAAAATATTTTTTTTTAGAACATAATGAATCCTTATTTTTTTTTTTCATTTTATCGTATCAAATTGCCCTAAATCCAAAATTTAGCAATCCAAAAAATAACGTTTTCGCGGGCGAATATTTACTCTAATATCTATTTCAGTTGTAAGGTTAGTTCATTACGTCTCAGATCAGAATAGATAAATTGTTTCTCGGTTCCTTTCGCCATCCCGACCAATGAATTGTTAGGCTTTGGTTTCAATAAAGTCTTCTGCATTCATGGGTTCCATCGTTCCCATCGCTTCTT